TCTTCGATGGAAATGGAAGGTAAAGTGAATTCCATTGTATAGCCGTATGCAATGCGCAAAAGATGCCTGTACGGTTGCTCAATTCTATCTTTCTTTTTTTATTATTCTTTATCTCTTCTCCTCACCTCATCATGCGAGATAGAGGAACCATTTGTTATATTATCAGGGTAATGATACATCAACCTGCGAGTTCTTTTTATGAGGCACAAACGGGAGAATTTATCCTGGAAGCAGAAGAACTGCTGAAACTGCGCGAAACCATCACAAGAGTTTATGTACAAAGAACGGGCAAACCCCTATGGGTTGTATCCGAAGATATGGAAAGGGATGTTTTTATGTCAGCAACAGAAGCCCAAGCTCATGGAATTGTTGATCTTGTAGCGATTGAATAAAAAAAAATAGCAGTAAGTTTAAGCAAATCGCCACTTTGCGATTTTCTCTTCTTACTTATTACCGGGTTTAATAATATTCTATTCATCTATTAAATAGAGAAGTAATTCATAATCATCCGGTTAGGATCGATCTAAACCAGCCCATTTATTATGTATACGATTCAACATGCCAACTATTAAACAACTTATTAGAAACACAAGACAGCCAATCAGAAATGTCACGAAATCCCCCGCTCTTGGGGGATGTCCTCAGCGTCGAGGAACATGTACTAGGGTGTATGTGCGACTCGTTCAGATCACCATTGGTAGAAAAAAAAGGGAAAGAAATTTTCCAGTATCAATGATCAGTACTAGTGAATAGTATAAAATGGAAGGAAGAAGGTCGTTCACTATCTATATATCGAAAACTAAAAAAAAAGATCTATTCAATTCTTCTATTGTATATGAAATTTATGGTTTCCGATGAGAAAAAATTCCTCATTGGTAACAAATAGTTATTCATTAAGCGGGGAAATCCTATTTTCAAAGCCGAAATCTTATGCCTATACTCTTGCAAAAACGGACTAAGAGGGTCAGCTACCCCATCCAATTTTCATAATTAAATACCGTTACTGTATAGGTAGATCTCGTTGTGAAAGACCTATTACTAGATAATTCATAGGTAGAGCCGAAGAATGTAAACTGTACAACTTGCTAATAGCATTGATTAAATGAAGTAAGGGACTCCGGTATATATAGAGGACCTCACCGTTTAAGACATAACCATAGAAACGATGGAATCCACTATTTCGTTATTCATTTCTATTTATTACTTTTTTCTGTTTTTTGATACCTAGTATCAATACTCGTTTCGAGGTGAAATGACTATAAAAAAAGAAAAGACAAATCGTGGTCGGGAAGGTTATAGTAGCAAAAGCCATTGGAATTTTTATTTTATACATTGGAAGAATCCGTTTTGTTATTAATAAACTAGGAAAAGGGAAAAGAATAACTGAAAGAAAGGAAATCAATTAGTTATTCATGAAAGTTTCATTTATTCAATGACTAGAATTAGACGAGGATATATAGCTCGGAGACGTAGAACAAAAATTCGTTTATTTGCATCAAGCTTTCGGGGGGCTCGTTCAAGACTTACTCGAACAATTATTCAACAGAAAATAAGATCTTTGGTTTCGTCTCATCGAGATAGAGATAGGAAAAAGATAGATTTTCGTCGTTTGTGGATCACTCGGATAAATGCAGTAATTCGCGGGAATAGAGTATCCTATAGTTATAGTAGATTAATACACAATCTGTACAAGAGACAGTTGCTTCTTAATCGTAAAATACTTGCACAAATAGCTATATTAAATAGGAATTGTCTTTATATGATTTCTAATGAGATCAGATCATAAAATAAAAAAGGAAATTGTAAGGAATTTGTCAGAATATTTTAAATGGAGTTCGCTGGAGAATGAACTCCGGGAAGGTAGAGTAGAAATTAGTATGATAAAGAGAATATGATAAAGTCGTTCAAAATGAAATGAGCGAATATGTCCAATATCCAATAAAAAAAGATTTCTTCTTCTTCCCCAATTTTTTTCTTACGATTTTTCGAACAAAATATCAATCTGTGTTTGAGTTCGGATTTTTATTTGGGTTCAATTGAGGAGTAAAGTAAGTCTACTTTTTTTTTATTTATTTATGGTTCTAAGACCAGTAGCTCCGGCGGTCGACTCGCTTCTTTCAAATTGTTTCTCATTATTAAGAAAAGGTAACAAAGATAAAATACGAGCTTGTTTTATAGCAATAGTAATTAATCGTTGTTGTTTTAAGGTTAATCTATTTACCCGTCTAGATAATATTTTTCCTTGTTCACTAATAAATCGACTAATTAAACTCATGTTTCTATAATCAATTCGATCCCCCGATTGGATCGGGGGCAAACGCCTACGAAAAGATCGCTTGGATTTAAGAAAGAGTCGCTTGGATTTTTCCATGGTTTGTTTATTCCTTATCCTCAAAATCCTATTTCAATTTGATCCAAAAAGATTTCAAATTCAAAATATAGGATTTGATTTGGCTTTTTTTTTTAGTTAGTTATATTATGTTAACTAAAATGAAAATAGATAGAATAATATGCTATATATAGAATATGTCCTTTTCGTGTTACTTGTAAGAGTGACACACAGGCACTTGATTCGAGTTATTTCTTTATCTCCCCGTGAATCGTATGTTTGTAACAATAGGGACAGAATTTTCTCAATTCCAATCGACTAGGCGTATTGTGTCGATTCTTTTGAGTAATATATCTGGAAACACCCCTTGATTCCTTATTAAGACCGGTTCTAACACAGTTGGTACATTCTAAAATAACCGTTACTCGGACATCTTTACCCTTGGCCATGAACCTCCTTTGCGTTTTTGATTCAACCAATTCTTCTACTTTCTGCGAAAAAAGAAATAAAAAAATAAGAAGTAAAACAACAAACTAATATTTAGGTATATTTTGAATCGAATTCGATTCAATGTACAGTATTTTATTAAAAGATCTTGTATGATCTTCTTGCCCTAGACACATTTCTGTTCTCACAATATTATTTCTAAATGGAATTGGAGAAAACCCGAATTTCGCCGAGGTTGAATCTACTTTTTTATTTCTCTTTCCTCCTTTCTTGATTATACTTCTACTTAATATATTGTATCGAATTCGATTTTTTCTAAAAAAAAAAGAGGGGGAGGGATTAGTCACAAATCTTTTGATTCTACCTCTAATCTTCTTCACCCCTTCCCATGTCAATAACTAGAATGAAAAAAAAGGGAATGTCAACGCATCCGGAAATAAACGATTGATCTCTATCAAAAGACCTGCTAAAGCCCCAAACCATAGAGTACTTAGTACCGGTGCCACGGAAAGATATGTTTTTAGATCTCGCATTTTAAATCCTCCTTCTTTATTCTTTTTATTTATTGTATTATTTATTGTAATGCCTAATGTTAATACATATATGATCCGATATAATATATATGTAAGTAGTTAAGGACCGCTTGTATTTGTACACGGAATTCCTAATTCCAATTGAAATCTACAATGATTCGGTAGATAAGATTTTTCTTTTCTTAAAACCGAAAAAGACGTCCCTTCCGACTGAGCATTCCCAAAAAATATTCCCTTTTTTAGTTATTTTTTACGATGGGTTTCATATTCATGTGTATATAAGCCTTCTACTATTATTATATGTTACATGAGAATAAAAAAAAGAAATGGCAAGATAACTTGGATATATCAATGGAGAAAATAAGGATTTTGAAAACAAGACAGGGATTCTATAAAATGATACTGTAGACCAATTGAAAGGGATGTAGCGCAGCTTGGTAGCGCGTTTGTTTTGGGTACAAAATGTCACGGGTTCAAATCCTGTCATCCCTACCTATTACTTCTCGTCTGAGCAGTAACGAGGGATTTATTGAAATCGATTAAAATCAGGCATACATAATCTTTTTTTATTATATCATATTCTATATGATAGTCTTATGCATACAAGATGTATTCGGGTTATAAAATAAATCCTCTTCTTTTTTTTTTAGTTTTAGCTAGTGTGATAATGATAAGAAGATAAGAAAGCGCTCTTAGTTCAGTTCGGTAGAACGTGGGTCTCCAAAACCCGATGTCGTAGGTTCAAATCCTACAGAGCGTGATTCCATTCTTGGTTAGGTTAGTCCCAAAATTACAATTAAATAATTGACCAGTAATCTTAATTTGACCTCCTTTGGATTAAAGAAAAGAGGAGGTCAATTAAAAAAAAAGATGTTAATTAATTTAATCAAAGATCCAACTGATCACCACGTCTGTATTGTAAATATGCAGTTACAAATAATCCAGCTAAAGTAATAGGAATTAGACCTAAGACAATTCCAAATAGAAAAACTTCAATCATTTCAATTTTTTTGAAAGGGAAAAAGGAGAGGTAATATCTATCCCTACATATTAATCCGCATTGCCCATGAATCTCAATGACCACTAATTGGAAATTGACTCTCTAAGGAAATATAGAGTCTATCAATACCACAGAAAGATTTCTTTTTATGCGTTGTGTTCATTCAATTAATTTCAAATAAGTCGTATCTTGGTCAGACCAATAAAGAGAGCTGAGGTTATAGTTAAAGCTGCTAGTAGAAAACCGAAATAACTAGTTATAGTAAGCATGAAGATGAAGGAGCTAAATGAAATGTGTTCTTTTTATACATATGTTTAGAAAGCACTTCCCTAAGTTTCAATATACGAAGATAAGCAAAAATACCAATTCAAATGAAAGAATAAGTTCAATTGATAGTTGTTAATTCATCAATCATTATAGACGGGATTAACAAAAACATAGAGTAAGGGAGGTAGAAAAAGAGATCAATTAATCATTTGTAATGTCTACCTATCCCTTAATTTCGAATCAAGTGATTCATTAGATAATTCTTGAGTAGACTAATATTCAAATAATAAAATATTAAGAAATTCGAATCCATATAGAACAAAATTTGAAAATCATTTATCTTTTCTTTTGATCTTTTTTTTTAATCGTATCGAATCTATTTTTCGATTTTAGAATAAAGAGTGACCTTATAACAATAACACCT